TTCTTTTATACTATTCAATTCGCGACAAGAAATCGATTTGATATTGTTATTAACAATATTGTTAGTATCATCAAGATGCAATTCATACCTTTGAATTGATAGGAGTTCACTTTATCATCTCTATGGGAATGGGATTCTATCCCGAATTATTGTGAAAGAAGAAAACAAAGAGATTATGGAAGTCAATATTCTTGCGCTTATTGCTACTACGCTGTTCATTTTAGTTCCTACTGCCTTTTTACTTATCATATACGTCAAAACAGTCAGCCAAAATGATTAATTTGAATGAAACTGGAATTCTTCATTTTTATCAATGATTGAAGAAATGAAAGGGTTGAAAACTCTATTTAAGTCTTAAATGAAATGTGGAATCAGAAGTATCTGAGATAGTGTGGTAGAAAGAGCTATATGCTATATATAGCTCTTTCTACCACACTATACAATTGAATATTGTAGAATATTTCAGATTCATTCATATTATTAGTAAATAAAACATAAAGTTGTATTGTATACAGAAAGAAGCTTTCTCTTATATAGATCAATTGACAATAGATATCTAAGTAATAACATCTATTAGATGTACATCAAAATGAAATAGCACTCGATTTTTCTATTTTTTATCTACACCCATTTGTATGCATTTCGATCAATCCAAAAGAATTGCAAGCCCAACTGCTTGAATTCTTTATTTTTTATATCTCTTCTTATTCTTATGGATATGGATCCGGGGGCCCATCGAAAGAATTCATGTAGGAAAAATAGTACGGGCATATAGTATATACCATAGAAATACCATATCATATATTAGAATTAGATAATTCTATAAATCTAAGAATATTACTAATAATAAAATAAAAGAAAACTCTTTAATAGAGGATTAAATATAAAATAGAAATCTAATACTAATATAATACTACTAATATATCTATAATATAAGAAATAATAGATAGATAAACTAAAGCAAGTCAAGTTTTTTTTTCAGCTTTTGCAAAACGATCACAATTGATACAAGTAGATTTTTAAGTAAAGTTAAGTAAAGTACTAAATTAGTAATAAATTAGTAATATTCCTAGTTCTAAAGCCCACTCCTTCCCCATACTACAAGGGAAAGAGAAAATGTAAACACTACCATTAAAGCAGCCCAAGCGAGACTTACTATATCCATGCGAATGATGTCCTCTATCTCTATGAAATGAAGTAATTATTCCATTATTGATTCAGAATCATAGTGGAATCAATGGTGCAGAGTCAAAATAGTATTCTTACTTACGCCTATTTTTGAAACAATTTACTAAATCCGCTCATAAAAAGTTCCTAGAATTCTATTGAAATAGAAAGAATTGTAAAAAAAAAAAAAGAAAGAAAATATACAAATAGAAAGAAGAGACATTAAACCATTCTGATTAAATTAAGGAAAAGGAACAGCACTCAGAGTCTCTAGTGAGTCTGGATACTCTGGATACAAAGAAAGTATGAAAGTATCTTCAGTTCTTTGCCACAATTCTGAAATGAATTTACCATCAGCCTATCCACTCTAATTTCATCGCAAACAGAGTTAGTAGACACTACCTCAATATTAATAAAGTTCTAGTGTAAAATAAGAAGGGAGTCTTTAGAGTATTTTTTAGATTTCTTCAACCTTAGTAGCCAAAATGGAGTGTCTCTTAGGAACCTTTGGATACCAAGATTTCCGACTTCTTACTTTCATAGTTCTGATGCCCAGAATGAATTCTCACTATTTATTTTATTTGATTCAATTCAGAATAGTCCAAACCAATCATTAATAAAATTGGGTTGCTTCCTATTTATTGGTACCTTTTTGAGCCACACTCAGAACCCAGATTTTTAGATTAGAAAAGAGATATTTTTAGAAAAGAGATAACAGTCTTTTATAGGCCCTACGGGTTCTCAAAATCAAGTATCGACAGACCTATTCGATCAACAGGATTATACTAAATTCCAAGTATTTTTTTGTTGATCAGGCGACACCCAGATTCGAACTGGGGATAAAGGATTTGCAGTCCCCCGCCTTACCACTTGGCCATGCCGCCAAATTCCATCTAAAATGGATCATGGATAAAGAAATCAATTATATATTCTTAGACTTCTATTCTATTTCTATTCCTCTCCTCATTTTGTTTTTCTTTTTTTACTTTCTTAATTTATTTTCTTTTTGGATCTTGAATCCCATTGTACTTATCCTTTTCCAAAAAAGAATTTCTCTTTTTTATTGGATCCTGTTTCTATTCTTTTCTTCGATTGATTTTATCTCAAAACACGCGTTGCTTAAAAACTTACCTTCTCTTTTTACTTTTCTATAGATATATCGAATATATATAAAAGTGAAAAGATTCCCGGCCCCGGTCACAGACTGTAAAATGCAGGGCAATTTCGAATAATTCACTCTTTACTTCATTAACTATTTACTTATTACTCTTTTACTCTTACTTACTTTTCTTACTTTGAATTAGCGAGCAGCTCTTCATTTTATATCTCCATTTGTATTACCTTAATGGATGCAAAATCCAATTGATTTACGACTAAGAATTATCAATTCTAATTATAAGAAAATATATGTGTATATGTAAACCCCAGAACAGTGTAAACTCCAGAACAGAAATTTTTAGACGTGGATATCGAGCCCGGATCTATTTATTATGCACATATCCCTATATAGGATCATCGTGCTTGAATAGTTCATTGAATATGAATACATTATGATAGATTGTGACCTAACCTATGTTGCACCAAGTTCAATTATGATAAAAGATGTGATATACGAATAGCTAGATAGCTATATCGGCATGTACTTCATAAAAATTACTCCTATGACTATATAAGTACGCAATTCCATTGTATTTTAAAAATTATACTACCAAAAAAAGATTTGCGAATTCCTTTCCTTTTTGAACATTCAATTGCGTGTGCTAAAAAAAGGGAAACTCTATGCTGTTCCTGATTCTTCTGTTTTTGTTTTTATCTCATTCATAGAGAACAGATTGAATCCCGAATTCATTGATTTTTTTTTACCCTGATCGTAATATCATAATAAAAGAATTAGGTAGAAATTGGATCAATTTGGATATCCGATAAAAGACTCCATCAGCCTAAGTGACAGAATTGAATGCTTTATCAATTTCCATTTCTTTCTATTTGTACCTGACTTAAGCTCAAATTCGAACTTGCATCGAAAATGCCCTCCATTTCTCTGTCTTGTTTCCGTTCATACGTATGATATATATGGATGGAGTTGACTAAAATTTTATGTGATTCAGTAAACAGAATATCCATTCCATCATTGCTAGATCAATCGGTAGGGTTCGATGAATAGTGAGCCAAGCCAATAATGGGATTTTTTCAATAAGAGGAAACTTCAGATTAAGATGTTCCAGAATGGAAATGAGGGAATGTCCACAATACCTGGATTTAGTCAGATACAATTTGAGGGATTTTGTAGGTTCATTAATCAGGGCTTGACGGAAGAATTTCAGAAATTTCAAAAAATTGAAGATAGAGATCAAGAAATTGAATTTCAATTATTTGCGGAAACATATCAATTGGTAGAGCCCTTGATAAAAGAAAGAGATGCTGTGTATGAATCACTCACATATTCTTCTGAATTATATGTACCCGCGGTCTTAATTTGGAAAACCGGTAGAAATATGCAAGAACAAACCGTTTTTATTGGAAACATCCCTATAATGAATTCTTTTGGAACCTCTATAGTAAATGGAATCTACCGAATTGTGATCAACCAAATATTGCAAAGTCCCGGTATTTACTACCGTTCAGAATTGGAACATAATGGAAGAATTTCTGTCTATACCAGTACTATAATATCGGATTGGGGGGGAAGGTCGGAATTAGAAATTGATAGAAAAGCAAGGATATGGGCCCGTGTAAGTAGAAAACAAAAAATATCTATTCTAGTTCTATCATCAGCTATGGGTTCAAATATCAGAGAAATTCTAGATAATGTTTGTTACCCTGAAATTTTCTTGTCTTTCCCGAATGAGAAAGATAAAAAAAAGATTGGGTCAAAAGAAAATGCTATTTTGGAGTTTTATCAACAATTTGCCTGTGTAGGGGGAGATCCGGTATTTTCTGAGTCCTTATGCAAGGATTTACAAAAGAAATTTTTTCAACAAAGATGTGAATTAGGAAAGATTGGTCGACGAAATATGAACCGGAGACTTAATCTTGATATACCCCAAAACAATACATTTTTGTTACCACGAGATCTATTGGCTGCTGTGGATCATTTGATTGAAATGAAATTGGGAATGGGTACACTTGACGATATGAATCACTTGAAAAATAAACGTATTCGTTCTGTAGCAGATCTATTACAGGATCAATTTGGATTGGCTCTTGTTCGTTTAGAAAATACGGTTCGAGGAACTATATGTGGAGCAATCAGGCATAAATTGATACCGACTCCTCAAAATTTGGTAACTTCAACTTCATTAACAACTACTTATGAATCGTTTTTTGGCCTACACCCTTTATCTCAAGTTTTGGATCGAACTAATCCGTTGACACAAATTGTTCATGGACGCAAATGGAGTTATTTGGGTCCTGGAGGATTGACGGGGCGAACTGCTAGTTTTCGGATACGAGATATCCACCCGAGTCACTATGGACGTATTTGTCCAATTGACACGTCCGAAGGAATCAATGTTGGACTTATTGGATCATTAGCTATTCATGTGAAGGTTGGTTATTGGGGATCTATAGAGAGTCCGTTTTATGAATTATCTGAGAGATCAAAAGAGGCACAGACGATTTATTTATCACCAAATAGAGATGAATATTCTATGGTAGCAGCAGGGAATTCTTTGGCCTTGAATCGGGGTATTCAAGAACAACAGGTTGTTCCAGCTCGATATCGTCAAGAATTCCTGACTATTGCATGGGAAGAAATTCATCTTAGAAGCATTTTTCCTTTCCAATATTTTTCTATTGGAGCTTCGCTCATTCCTTTTATCGAGCATAATGAT